TACATTTCTTATGTACCCATAGGTGCTATATTGGATTTGAATCAGATTTCGGATCAATCTATATTGATTGACTGCCTCCATTATGTTGTTGCTAGCAAATACCGCTGTTTTTAGTTTGGGATCTTCCAACTCATTCCCGCAGTAGATCCGGACCGATTTTTTTCTGATCCTTCGAGAAAAAGATTCATTCTCCTCATAAAAAAGAGGAGGTAGAACCAATAAAGATTTCTTTTTCGATTCATCTCTGGAGTTGAATACCTCATTCAAGAATCTTTTTTGATCCAACCCGTAGGAATCAATAGAAAAGGCAAATCCCCTATGATACACCAGATCTGGCTCGGTTATTGATAGAGTGAATAGATCCGCCATTTCTGGGAATCTCTCTTCTGATTCAAAAAAATCGTGGCGTAACGCGTATCCCCCTTTGTTCCGGTCATGGAATAGATGAAAGAAATCAAAAAATGGATTTTTGTTCAAGAATGAAATCTTATTGGAACTGTCCATATCCGGTTCATCCTTCGGAACCATATCACATCCCGGATCTGGTTCCGAAGGATGAATTGAGACGGTATCTTGTAAATACGTAATTATCTTGAATATATCAACAATTTCTTTCTTTTCCGCTCGCCTGGAAGGGACAAAAGAAACATCTTGTTTTTTCTTCAACAATTTATGATCTCTAGTGGACCTCTCAGTAGGATTCGAACCCAGATGAAGTTCTGACCATCTGTCAGAGAAAAAAGAACGAATTGATCTTGTAGGATTCCCAAGAAATTCTTCGATTTCTTCCGGAAGCAGATGATTATTCATCCGCTTCTCAGGTTCCGTGAATAGCCAGGACATGGAGGAAGATCCAAAAAGGCATTTCGGGAATCGATCTGATTCTATCTCTGTTCGTTCCGTTTGAAGAAAGGAAGGATCCCAAAGAATCGATCTCTCTTTTAGTTGCTGAATCTCTGTTTGATCGATCAATGTGTGATATTCTGAATTCTCATTTCTAACGGAATCGAAATGATCTCTGGATTGATCAGAAGAAGATCCTTTCCATTGGCTAGAATCCGTTACTTGAACGAAAATAGATCTTGTGGAATCATATTGAATATTTGACAATACATTCCGTACCTTGCTAAAAAACCGATCCTTGTTTACCAACCACACATTGTCTAACCAAATCCAATTCTCTCTCGAGACGTTCCTCAAAAAATCCGATTCGTGCTGATTCTTCCCCCAACTAACGAAGAGATCTTGGCGGAATTGCCACATATGAAATTGAGCACAATTTTGCAAAGAAATACCCCACTTGTTTCTCGAGAAGAGATGGGAAACATGCTCAATATCATTGGATTGCATAGTTGCCCCAGCTCCTTGTTGTTTGAAGAAACTCTCCCCCTGAATTGGTCTTTTTTCACGAAAAGCAGACATGAGATAACAAATCAAGTCTTTCCCTAAGATTTCGAATAGCTGTCCCGAATTCAAGTTGATTATGTTTCGTTTCTTCCTCGGAGAAAGACGATCAAACAATTCCCAATCATGGTCCTTGCGGATCGGATCATCCGTATAGGATAAAAAAAGAAACTCCAGATATTTGCTATCTTTCTCTTTGAATGAGATCTCAATTCCAGCTACGGTTTCATTAGATATCTGACAACTAGAATCCCTCTTTTTTCCGATCCGGTTCCTCCACCACCGCGAACCCCGGTTAGATTCAGGCATGATACGCTTTTTCTTTCTTGGGAGAACCCAAGTACTCTCTTGCGGATCCATGAAACAACTCTCAGAAATCTTTTTCCTTTTTGGAAGATACAGGAGCGAAACAATCAACCTATTTCTATTGGAAGACCAAAAAGATTCTTCCAATGTCTCCTTTCTGGGTCCAATGGAATTCATAGGTATAGGAAGAAGCCCCATCAAATAGAGATTTTTTCTTTCAACCATCTTTCGATTGTTAATACGAGATATAAGGACCACTACTACAAGCAGTACTACACCTTTGATCGTGAAATATCGATTGCTTGTTGCACCCTGTGAATCACGTGAAAGTAGGATACTCCAAATTCGGGGGTCAAAGAGTTTCATAAAACGTTCTTGGTGGAAAAAAATGTGAGTGAAAGATCCCACTGAATCGAATTTGATCCATGAATCTAAGAAATAGTGAGAATTCTTGATCTCTCTCAATTCGAATATCCAGGATTTGAATTGATGTCGTTTCATTGATTCCTCCTAAAGATTTCATTTCAATTGGAATTTGGTTATTCACGATGTACGATGATCCCTGTTAAGCATCCATGGCTGAATGGTTAAAGCGCCCAACTCATAATTGGCAAATTCGTAGGTTCAATTCCTGCTGGATGCACGCCAATGGGAACATTCAATAAGTCTATTGGAATTGGCTCTGTATCAATGGAATCTCATCATCCATACATAGCGAATTGGTATGGTATATTCATACCATAACATATGAACAGTAAGAACTATAATTCTTATCGATACTGGAACTCAT